GTTAATGTAGCTTAAACACAAAGCGAGGCACTGAAAATGCCCAGACGAGTCCACCACAACTCCATAAACATATAGCCTTGGTCCTAACCTTACTATTGATTCTCAGCAAACTTACACATGCAAGTATCCACGTCCCAGTGAGAATGCCCTCTAGGTCCAATAGACCGAAAGGAGCAGGTATCAAGCCCACAAATACACGTAGCTCACAACACCTTGCTCAACCACACCCCCACGGGAAACAGCAGTGATAAAAATTAGGTAATAAACGAAAGTTCGACTTAGTTATGCTGAACAAGGGTTGGTAAATTTCGTGCCAGCCACCGCGGTCATACGATTAACCCAAATTAATACTTATCGGCGTAAAACGTGTTTAAGGTAGTAAAACAATAAAGTTAAACCAAAACTAAGCCGTAAAAAGCTACAGTCAGAATAAAATAAACAACGAAAGTGACTTTAACCCCCCTGAACACACGATAGCTAAGGCCCAAACTGGGATTAGATACCCCACTATGCTTAGCCCTAAACAAAAACATTTGACCAAACCAAAATGTTCGCCAGAGTACTACTAGCAACAGCCTAAAACTCAAAGGACTTGGCGGTACTTCATACCCCCCTAGAGGAACCTGTCCTGTAATCGACAAACCCCGATAAACCTCACCACCCCTCGCTAATACAGCCTATATACCGCCATCCCCAGCAAACCTTAGAGAGAACTGCAGTAAGCACAACTATAGCCCATAAGTAAGTTAGGTCAAGGTGTAGCCCATGAGGTGGAAAGAGATGGGTTACATTTTCTTAAAAAGAAAACCCACAGAAGCTTCTATGAAACTGTAGAGGCCAAAGGAGGATTTAGAAGTAACTTAAGAATAGAGAGCTTAACTGAACCAGGCCATGAAGCACGCACACACCGCCCGTCACCCTCCTCAACACGCCTAAGCCCACAAACATATTGCTACATCACCAGCACCCCAAGAGGAGACAAGTCGTAACAAGGTAAGCATACTGGAAAGTGTGCTTGGAATAATCAAAGTGTAGCTTAAATAAAAGCATCTGGCTTACACCCAGAAGATTTCAACCAAACAGACCACTTTGAGCCAGACCTAGCCCTACACAACCTCAACTCAACTAACATGACATCCAACAAACCAAATCATTTACCCTCATAAAAGTATATGTGATAGAAATTATAAACAGGCGCTATAGAGTAAGTACCGCAAGGGAAAGATGAAAGAAAAACTAACAGCACAAAATAGCAAAGACCTATCCTTTTACCTTTTGCATAATGAATTAACCAGAAAAACCTTGGCAAAGAGTACTTCAGTCAAGAACCCCGAACCCAGACGAGCTACCTACGGACAGCATAAGAGCCAATTCATCTATGTAGCAAAATAGTGAAAAGATCTGCAGGTAGAGGTGAAAAGCCAACCGAGCCTGGCGATAGCTGGTTGTCCAGAAACCGAACCTAAGTTCAACTTAAAATTTGCCCAAAGAATTAAACATTAAATCCTAACACAAATTTTAAATATAGTCAACAGAGGTACAGCTCTATTGACAAGGGACAAGCCCCGCCTAGAGAGTAATTCTGTTCGCCCCTCCATAGTAGGCCTAAAAGCAGCCACCAATAAAGAAAGCGTTCAAGCTCAACAGTAACAACACCAAAAATCCCAAAAATAACCACAAACTCCTAAATCCCTACTGGACTAATCTACTACAGTAGAAGGGACAATGTTAATATGAGTAACAAGAATAAGTTTCTCCATGCACAAGCTTATGCCAGAACGGACCAACCGCTGGTAGTTAACAGCCAGACTTTTACACACCACTAAATATACCCCAAGTCATAACTTACTGTTAACCCAACACAGGCGTGCACACTGGAAAGATTAAAGGAAGTAGAAGGAACTCGGCAAACATAGATCCCGCCTGTTTACCAAAAACATCACCTCTAGCATACCAACTATTAGAGGCACAGCCTGCCCAGTGACACATGTTCAACGGCCGCGGTACCCTGACCGTGCAAAGGTAGCATAATCATTTGTTCTCTAATTAAGGACTTGTATGAAAGGCTAAACGAGGATCTCACTGTCTCCTACTTCCAATCAGTGAAATTGACCTCCCCGTGAAGAGGCGGGAATGAACCTATAAGACGAGAAGACCCTATGGAGCTTTAATTAACTAGCCCAATCCAAACATACACAAACCAACAGGAACAACCACCCACAATCTGGGCTAACAATTTCGGTTGGGGTGACCTCGGAGCATAAAAAACCCTCCGAACGGACATATACTCAGACTCACCAGTCAACGTATCACAACGCCACTTAATTGACCCAAGCAATTGATCAACGGAACAAGTTACCCTAGGGATAACAGCGCAATCCTATTTCAGAGTCCATATCGACAATAGGGTTTACGACCTCGATGTTGGATCAGGACATCCAAATGGCGCAACCGCTATTAATGGTTCGTTTGTTCAACGATTAAAGTCCTACGTGATCTGAGTTCAGACCGGAGTAATCCAGGTCGGTTTCTATCTATAAACCTCTTCTCCCAGTACGAAAGGACAAGAGAAGCAAGGCCTACTCTGCAAGAGCGCCTTAAAGTTAAACGGATGAATTAATCTAAATCCAATCAACCCCAAACAACCAGCCCAAGACCAGGGCTTGTTAAGATGGCAGAGCCCGGTAATTGCATAAAACTTAAACCTTTACAGTCAGAGGTTCAACTCCTCTTCTTAACAAAATGTTCTTTACCAATGTCCTATGTCTAATCATCCCAATCCTCCTAGCCATAGCATTTCTAACACTAGTAGAACGAAAGATCCTAGGCTACATACAACTCCGAAAGGGACCAAACATCGTAGGACCCTACGGACTATTACAACCAATCTCGGACGCTATAAAACTATTCATCAAAGAACCCCTACGCCCACTCACATCATCCAAACTAATATTCACCATCGCCCCAACACTAGCCCTTAGCCTGGCTCTCAGCCTATGAATCCCACTCCCAACACCATACCCGCTCATCAACCTCAACCTGGGCATCCTATTCATACTAGCATTATCCAGTCTGGCCGTATACTCCATCCTATGATCAGGATGAGCATCAAACTCAAAATACGCTCTAATCGGAGCATTACGAGCAGTAGCACAGACAATCTCATACGAAGTCACCCTAGCAATTATCCTACTATCTATCATACTAATAAATGGGTCATTCACACTATCAACCCTAACTACCACCCAAGAACACATATGACTAATTCTACCCACATGACCCCTAGCCATAATATGATTCACCTCTACCCTTGCAGAAACCAACCGAGCCCCCTTCGACCTGACCGAAGGAGAATCAGAACTAGTATCAGGATTCAACGTAGAGTACGCTGCAGGCCCCTTCGCCCTATTTTTCATCGCTGAATATGCTAACATCATCCTAATAAATGCCCTAACCACCACCCTATTCTTAGGCTCATTCCACAATCCCATTATCCCTGAACTACACACAATTAACTTCACTGCTAAAACCCTTATCCTAACCACTATATTCCTATGAATCCGAGCATCATACCCACGATTTCGCTACGACCAACTAATACACTTACTATGAAAAAGCTTCCTCCCACTCACCCTAGCCATATGCATGTGACACGTAGCCACACCCATCTCACTCGCCAGCATCCCACCACAAACCTAAGAAATATGTCTGACAAAAGAATTACTTTGATAGAGTAAACAATAGAGGTTACAGTCCTCTTATTTCTAGAAATACAGGAATTGAACCTGCACCTGGAGATTCAAAGTCCCCCGTGCTCCCATATTACACCATATCCTAATAGTAAGGTCAGCTAATAAAGCTATCGGGCCCATACCCCGAAAATGTTGGTCTATATCCTTCCCATACTAATCAACCCCCTAACCCTTGGCATCATCACATTAACACTACTATCAGGAACAATAATTGTAATACTTAGCTCCCACTGACTGTTAATCTGAATAGGACTAGAGATTAACATATTCACTATGATCCCCATCCTAATACTAAAACACAACCCCCGATCAACAGAAGCAGCCACCAAATACTTCCTCACACAAGCAACAGCGTCCATACTTCTAATAATAGCCGTAATAATCAACCTCATATACTCCGGCCAATGGACAGCCATAAAAATAACCAACCAAACAGCATCACACATAATCACCATCTCCCTTGCCATAAAACTAGGACTATCACCATTCCACTTCTGGGTACCAGAAGTATCCCAAGGAACAACACTACCCTCAGGAATAATCCTACTAACATGACAAAAACTAGCACCCATCTCAATCCTACACCAAATCACAACCTCGATTAACCACACACTACTACTCACAATGGCCATACTCTCCATTATAACCGGTGGCTGAGGAGGACTAAACCAAACACAACTACGAAAAATCATAGCCTACTCATCCATCGCTCACATAGGATGAATAACAGCCATCATCCTATATAACCCCACCCTAATAATATTAAACCTAACCATTTACCTATTCATGACTACCTCAATATTTCTCATATTTATCCAACAATCATCAACCACCACCTTAACACTCACACATACATGAAACACCATGCCACTACTCACCACCCTAATGGCAACAGTACTACTATCTATAGGAGGCCTACCACCCCTATCAGGATTTCTACCCAAATGAATGATCATCCAAGAAATAACAAAAAATAACCTAATCATTATACCAACAACTATAGCCATCCTAGCACTACTCAACCTATACTTCTACATACGCCTTATCTACTCCACATCACTAACACTATTCCCATCCACCAATAACACCAAAATCAAATGACAATTCAAATCCACCACACCGACGCCTCTAATACCCACCCTCATCACCCTATCCACAGCACTCATCCCCCTATCACCAATGCTATACATTCTAGAATAGGGGTTTAGGATAACAAAAGACCAAGAGCCTTCAAAGCCCTAAGTAAGTATAAATACTTAACCCCTGCATAAGGACTGCAAGACTTCATCTTACATCTATTGAATGCAAATCAAACACTTTAATTAAGCTAAATCCTCACTAGATTGGTGGGCTCCCACCCCACGAAATTTTAGTTAACAGCTAAATGCCCTAATACACTGGCTTCAATCTACTTCTCCCGCCGAAAAAAAAAAAGGCGGGAGAAGCCCCGGCAGAATTAAAACTACTTCTCTGAATTTGCAATTCAGCGTGACATATTCACTACAGAGCTGTGGCAAAAAGGGGACTCAACCCCTGTCTTTAGATTTACAGTCTAATGCTTTCTCAGCCATTTTACCTATGTTCATTACCCGTTGACTATTCTCAACAAACCATAAAGACATCGGAACCCTATATCTATTGTTCGGTGCCTGGGCCGGAATAGTAGGTACTGCTTTAAGCCTCCTAATCCGAGCCGAACTAGGGCAACCAGGAACACTCCTAGGTGATGATCAGATCTACAACGTGATCGTAACAGCACATGCGTTCGTAATAATCTTCTTCATAGTTATGCCAATCATAATCGGCGGCTTTGGAAACTGACTAGTTCCCCTGATAATTGGGGCCCCTGACATAGCATTTCCACGAATAAACAATATAAGTTTCTGACTACTGCCACCATCGTTTCTACTCCTACTAGCCTCATCTATGGTAGAAGCGGGCGCGGGCACAGGCTGAACTGTGTATCCACCCCTAGCAGGCAACCTAGCCCACGCGGGAGCATCGGTTGATCTAACCATTTTCTCCCTGCACCTAGCAGGGATCTCGTCAATTTTAGGTGCCATCAACTTTATCACCACCATTATCAACATGAAACCCCCTGCCATATCCCAATACCAAACCCCACTATTCGTTTGATCAGTACTAGTAACGGCGGTTCTTCTCCTCCTATCGCTACCGGTATTAGCCGCTGGCATTACCATACTATTGACAGACCGCAACCTAAATACTACATTCTTCGACCCTGCCGGAGGAGGTGATCCCATCCTGTATCAACACCTATTCTGATTCTTCGGACACCCAGAAGTATACATCCTTATCTTACCTGGCTTCGGCATGATTTCCCATATCGTGACGTATTACTCTGGAAAAAAAGAACCATTCGGCTACATAGGGATAGTATGGGCTATGATATCAATCGGATTCCTAGGCTTCATTGTATGAGCCCACCACATATTTACAGTAGGTATAGACGTAGATACACGAGCATACTTCACGTCCGCCACTATAATCATTGCAATCCCCACAGGAGTAAAAGTATTTAGCTGACTAGCCACTCTACACGGAGGCAATATCAAATGATCCCCAGCCATACTCTGAGCCCTGGGCTTCATCTTCCTATTCACGGTGGGCGGGCTAACAGGGATCGTGCTAGCAAATTCGTCACTAGACATCGTGCTACACGACACGTACTACGTGGTAGCCCACTTCCACTACGTATTATCCATGGGGGCTGTATTTGCAATTATAGGAGGATTCGTGCACTGATTCCCACTATTCTCAGGCTACACGCTCAACACAACCTGAGCTAAAGTTCACTTCGTAATCATATTCGTAGGTGTAAACATAACATTCTTCCCTCAACACTTCCTAGGTCTATCGGGAATACCACGGCGCTACTCCGACTACCCTGACGCATACACTATGTGAAATACAGTCTCATCAATAGGCTCCTTCATTTCGCTCACTGCAGTAATATTAATAATCTTCATGATCTGAGAAGCCTTTGCATCCAAACGTGAAGTATCACTTGTAGAGCTTACTACCACCAACATTGAATGACTCCACGGCTGCCCACCACCGTATCACACATTCGAAGAACCCGCATTCGTCAAAGTCTAAACCAAGAAAGGAAGGAATCGAACCCCCCAAGATCGGTTTCAAGCCAACCTCATACCCAGTATGACTCTCTTCATAAACGAGGCGTTAATAAAACGATTATATAACTTTGTCAAAGTTAAATTATAGGCTGAAACCCTTTACACCTCTATGGCTTACCCCCTACAATTAGGATTTCAAGACGCCACATCACCAATCATAGAAGAATTACTCAACTTTCACGACCACACACTGATGATTATATTTTTAATTAGCACCCTAGTACTTTACATTATTTCACTTATACTGTCGACCAAACTTACCCACACCAGCACTATAGACGCTCAAGAAGTAGAAACCGTATGAACAATCCTCCCGGCCATTATCCTAATCCTAATCGCCCTGCCCTCGCTACGGATCCTGTATATGATAGATGAGATCAACAACCCACTACTAACCGTCAAAACCATAGGCCACCAATGATACTGAAGCTACGAATACACAGACTACGAGGACCTAAACTTCGACTCGTACATGATCCCTACCTCCGATCTGAAACCTGGAGAGCTGCGACTGTTGGAAGTAGATAATCGAGTCGTTCTGCCCATAGAAATGCCAATCCGAATATTGATCTCGTCAGAGGATGTACTTCACTCATGAACAGTACCATCGCTAGGCCTCAAAACTGACGCTATCCCAGGACGACTAAACCAAGCCACCCTAACATCTTCACGTCCCGGTCTCTACTACGGCCAATGTTCAGAAATTTGCGGATCAAACCACAGCTTTATGCCGATTGTACTTGAACTCGTCCCACTCAAACATTTTGAAGACTGATCCACATCTATGCTCTAAATCATTAGAGAAGCTATGCAGCGTTAACCTTTTAAGTTAAAGACCGGGAATCTAAGCTTCCCCTTAATGAAATGCCTCAACTTGACACATCAACATGATCTACCATAATTCTATCAATATTAGTATCACTATTTATCCTAATACAACTAAAACTCGCCAAACACCACCTCACCACCTCACCAACACCTAAGACACTCAGCACGACGACACACCCAACCCCTTGAGAGACAAAATGAACGAAAATTTATTCTCCTCCTTCATCACTCCTACAATAATAGGAGTCCCTGTAGTAGTATTCATTACAATGCTACCGACCTTACTATTCCCATCACCTAATCGCCTAACCACTAACCGACTCATTTCCATCCAACAATGAGTGATCAACCTAATCCTAAAACAGATAATGCTAATTCATAGCCCCAAAGGCCGGACCTGGTCCCTAATGCTAATTTCGCTCATCATATTTATCGGAACAACCAACCTCCTGGGCCTACTACCCCACTCATTCACCCCCACCACCCAACTCTCCATAAACCTCGGAATAGCCATCCCCCTATGAGCCGGGGCGGTGATCACCGGCTTCCGCCACAAGACCAAAACATCACTAGCTCACTTCCTACCACAAGGTACCCCAACACCCCTTATTCCCATGCTGGTAGTCATCGAAACAATCAGCTTATTCATCCAACCAATAGCCCTAGCTGTACGACTCACAGCAAACATCACCGCTGGACACTTGCTCATGCATCTAATTGGAAGCGCCACTCTAGCACTAACATCCATCAGCCCAACTACGGCTTTCGTCACCTTCACCATTTTAATTCTACTAACAATCCTAGAATTCGCAGTAGCGCTCATCCAAGCTTATGTATTTACACTACTAGTTAGCCTATACCTACACGACAACACTTAATGACCCACCAAACACACTCCTACCACATAGTCAACCCCAGCCCATGACCCCTAACAGGAGCCCTATCAGCCCTACTCATGACCTCAGGCCTAGTAATGTGGTTCCACTTCAACTCCATAATCCTACTGATCACTGGCCTAACCACCAACCTCCTAACAATATACCAGTGATGACGAGATGTGATCCGAGAAAGCACATTCCAAGGACACCATACTGCAACCGTACAAAAAGGGCTACGATACGGAATAATTCTATTCATCATATCAGAAGTCTTCTTTTTCCTAGGATTTTTCTGAGCTTTCTACCACTCCAGCCTAGCACCAACACCAGAGCTGGGTGGATGCTGGCCCCCTACAGGGATCAACCCACTCAATCCACTCGAAGTTCCACTACTAAATACCTCAATCCTACTGGCTTCAGGAGTGTCAATCACGTGAGCCCACCACAGCCTAATAGAGGGCAACCGCAAACACATACTCCAGGCCTTATTTATCACAATCGCCCTAGGAGTATACTTCACCCTACTACAAGCCTCAGAATATTTTGAAGCACCATTCACCATCTCAGATGGGGTATACGGCTCAACCTTCTTCGTAGCCACTGGATTCCACGGGCTACACGTAATCATCGGCTCCTCGTTCCTGATTGTGTGCTTCTTACGCCAACTGAAATTCCACTTCACCTCAAACCACCATTTCGGATTCGAAGCAGCAGCCTGATACTGGCATTTCGTAGACGTAGTCTGACTATTCCTATATGTATCAATTTATTGATGAGGCTCGTGTTCTTTTAGTATAACAAGTACAATTGACTTCCAATCAGTTAGCTCCGATAACAAACCCGGAAAAGAGCAATCAACCTAATTCTAACCCTGCTAATTAACTCAGCACTAGCTTCACTGCTCGTAGCCATCGCATTCTGACTACCCCAACTAAATACCTACTCCGAAAAATCAAGTCCATACGAATGCGGATTCGACCCCATAGGGTCGGCCCGACTCCCTTTCTCCATAAAATTCTTTTTAGTGGCCATCACGTTCCTCCTCTTCGACCTAGAAATCGCCCTACTCCTACCTCTACCGTGGGCCTCACAAACTAACAACCTTAACCCCATACTATTTATGGCCCTAGCTCTCATTTCACTCCTAGCACTAGGACTAGCCTATGAATGATCCCAAAAAGGCCTAGAATGGACTGAATATGATAATTAGTTTAATTCAAAACAAATGATTTCGACTCATTAAACTACGGTTAAGTTCGTAATTATCACATGCCATCCATTTACATCAACATCTTCACAGCATTCGCCACAGCCCTGCTAGGACTGCTGCTATACCGATCACACATGATATCCTCACTGCTATGCCTAGAGGGCTTAATACTATCCCTATTCGTCCTAAGCACCCTAACAATTCTAGGCACCAACCATACACTGTCCTCCATAATGCCTGTCATACTAATAGTGTTTGCAGCCTGTGAAGCCGCACTAGGGCTGGCTCTACTAGTCATGGTCTCAAATACCTATGGACTAGACTACGTACAAAACCTCAATCTACTGCAATGCTAAAACTTATCATTCCCACCATCATGCTAATCCCCCTCACCTGAATGTCAAAAAGTAACATAATATGAATCAACACCACCGCCCACAGCCTCTTCATTAGCCTAATTAGCCTGTCAATACTCTATCAAACTACCAATACAAGCCTGAACTTCTCACCACTATTCTTCACAGACCCTCTATCCACACCCCTGTTAATTCTAACGACCTGACTACTGCCCCTAATAATTATAGCAAGCCAATCCCACCTATCCAAAGACACAATCACCCGAAAAAAGATATACATCTCAATACTTATTTCCCTACAAGCATCCCTAATCATAACATTTACAGCCACCGAACTAATCATATTCTATATCCTATTTGAAGCAACCCTAATCCCAACCCTTACCATCATCACCCGATGGGGTAACCAAACAGAACGACTGAACGCAGGACTATATTTCCTGTTCTATACCCTAATTGGGTCCCTACCCTTACTAGTGGCACTAACCTACATCCATAACTCCCTTGGTTCCCTCAACTTCCTCATCGCCCAATACTGATCCCAACCACTACCCGCCACCTGATCATCTGACCTACTATGACTAGCGTGCATAATAGCCTTCATAGTGAAAATACCACTATACGGGCTACACCTATGACTACCAAAAGCCCACGTAGAAGCCCCAATCGCAGGCTCGATAGTCCTAGCAGCCATCCTACTAAAACTAGGAGGATATGGCCTACTACGCATCACCACTATCCTGAACCCACCGACCGAATCAATAGCTTACCCGTTCATAATACTATCCCTTTGAGGAATAATCATAACTAGCTCAATCTGTCTCCGCCAAACCGACCTAAAATCCCTAATCGCCTACTCATCAGTTAGCCACATAGCCCTAGTAATCGTAGCTATCCTCATTCAAACGCCCTGAAGCTTCATAGGGGCCTCAGCCCTAATAATCGCACATGGCCTCACTTCCTCCCTATTATTCTGTCTGGCCAATACCAACTACGAACGTATCCACAGCCGTACCATAATCCTAGCCCGAGGACTACAAACCCTACTACCCCTAATAGCATCATGATGACTCCTGGCAAGCCTAGCCAACCTAGCCTTACCACCAACAATCAACCTAATCGGGGAACTATTCGTGGTTATACCAATATTTTCATGATCCAACATCACAATTACTCTACTGGGACTAAATATAATCATCACCGCCATATACTCATTATTCATATTAATCACCACACAGCGCGGCAACCCAACCTACCACATCCACGCAATCAAACCAACCTTCACACGAGAAAACACACTAATACTAATACATCTATTACCACTAGCCCTCCTATCAATCAACCCTAAACTCATCCTAGGACTACCCTACTGTAGGCATAGTTTACTAAAAACACTAGATTGTGGACCTAGAGACAGGGCTTAAAAACCCTTGCCAACCAAGACAGCTACACAAGAACTGCTAACTCTTGTCCCCATATATAAAAATATGGCTCTCTTACTTTCATAGGATAGAAGCAATCCACTGGTCTTAGGAACCAAAAAACTGGTGCAACTCCAGATGAAAGTAATCAACCTATTTACCACCCTTATTCTAATAACCTTCTTCATCCTAACCGTACCCGCACTCCTCTCCACCTCAAAAATCTACAACACCGATCAATACCCAAACTATGTAAAGACATCCATTATATATGCTCTGCTGACCAGTTCCATCCCAACTATAATATTCATCTGATCAGGACAAGAGGCAACCATCTCAAACTGACACTGAATGACTATCCAAACCATAAAACTAACCCTAAGCTTCAAACTAGACCATTTCTCGCTAATATTCATCCCAGTAGCACTATTTGTGACATGATCTATCATAGAATTCTCCATATGATACATACACTCAGACCCTAACATTAACCGCTTCTTCAAATACTTACTCCTATTTCTCATCACTATGATCATCTTAGTAACCGCTAACAACCTACTACAACTATTTATCGGGTGAGAAGGAGTAGGTATTATATCATTCTTGCTGATCGGATGGTGATACGGACGTACCGACGCCAACACAGCAGCACTTCAAGCAGTACTATACAACCGCATCGGGGACGTAGGCTTCATCCTGTCCATGGCATGGTTCCTACTGCACTCCAACTCATGGGAAATACAACAAATCTTCATACTCAACCTAGACAAAAATACCCTCCCCCTCCTAGGGCTACTTCTAGCCGCAATAGGAAAATCAGCCCAATTTGGCCTACACCCGTGACTACCATCAGCTATAGAAGGACCAACCCCAGTATCCGCATTACTACACTCCAGCACCATAGTAGTAGCAGGAATTTTCCTACTAGTACGATTCTACCCCCTGCTACAAAACAACAACCTAATCATAACACTGGCAGTATGCCTAGGGGCCATCACTACCCTGTTCACTGCTATATGCGCCCTAACACAAAACGATATCAAAAAAATTATCGCCTTCTCTACATCCAGCCAACTAGGCCTAATAATAGTGACTATCGGAATCAACCAACCACACCTAGCATTCATACACATCTGCACCCACGCATTCTTCAAAGCCATACTATTCCTGTGCTCAGGCTCCATCATTCACAACCTAAACAACGAACAAGATATCCGAAAAATAGGCGGACTATTCAAAGCCCTCCCATTAACCACATCTTCCCTTATCATCGGGAGCCTGGCACTAACAGGGATACCATTCCTTACCGGCTTCTACTCCAAAGACCTAATTATTGAATCAGCAAACACGTCATACACCAACGCCTGAGCCCTACTAATTACCTTAATCGCCACTTCCCTCACTGCCGTCTACAGCACACGCATCATCTTCTTCGCCTTACTCAACCAACCACGCTTTCAGCCTATAACCCCAATCTATGAAAACAACCCCTCCCTTCTCAACCCAATCAAACGCCTAACAGTGGGCAGTGTATTCGCCGGATTCCTAATTTCCTATAACATGACACCAACAACAATCCCCCATATAACAATGCCCACGTACCTAAAACTATCGGCACTAGCAGTCACCATCTCCGGATTCTTACTAGCCACAGAACTAAACCAACTAACCTACAACCTACAATCCAAAAAACCATCACGCTACCATACATTCTCCAACCTACTAGGCTTCTTCCCCACCATCATGCACCGAACACCACCACACCTCGCCCTCACCATGAGCCAAAACTTAGCATCAACCGCACTAGACCTAATTTGACTTGAAAAAGTGGCTCCAAAAAACCTATCCCAACTTAACCTGTTAGCATCAATAAACGTCTCTAACCAAAAAGGACTAATCAAACTATACTTCCTCTCCTTCTTAATTACACTATCCTTGATCTCACTCCTGCTACTCTTCCACCCCGCGTAACCTCAATTACAACAAAAATACTGACAAACAAAGCCCATCCGGCCACAACCATTAACCAAACCCCATAATCATACAACGAAGACACCCCAATATAGTCCTCACGGACAAACCCTAACTCCTCACCACCAAAAACAGCTCAATCCTCCACATACTTAAGTCCACAAAACATAGACTCTGTATCATCACCACCCAAAAACATAACAACCACCAACCCCTCTACCAACAGACCCATAAACAAGCCCCCTAAAACAACAACATTAGAACCCCAAGCCTCGGGATACTCCTCAGTTGCCATAGCCGCGGTATACCCAAACACCACTAACATCCCACCAAGATAGACTAAAAAAACCATCAAACCCAAAAAGGAACCCCCAAAACTTATTACTATACCACACCCAACCCCTCCACCCACAACCAATCCAAAACCACCATAAATGGGAGATGGCTTAGACGAAAAACCAATGAAACTAACCACGAAAATTACGCTCAACAGGAATACAGTATATATCATAATTCTCACATGGAATATAACCATGACCAATGATATGAAAAACCATCGTTGTAATTCAACTACAAGAACTAATGACCAACATTCGTAAGACACACCCTCTATTCAAAATCATCAACCACACGTTTATCGACCTACCCACGCCATCAAATATTTCAACATGATGAAACTTTGGATCACTACTAGGGATCTGCTTAATCATCCAAATCTTAACAGGCTTATTCCTAGCCATACACTACACATCCGACACCACCACTGCCTTCTCGTCCGTAGCCCATATCTGCCGGGACGTAAACTACGGCTGAATCATCCGCTACCTCCACGCCAACGGAGCATCAATATTTTTTATATGCCTGTACCTACACATCGGCCGCGGACTATACTACGGTTCCTACTCCTACTTAGAAACCTGAAACATCGGAGTAATACTACTATTTACGGCAATAGCCACAGCATTTATAGGATATGTACTACCATGAGGACAAATATCATTCTGAGGGGCAACAGTAATTACAAACCTACTTTCAGCCATCCCATACGTTGGAACAGACCTGGTAGAATGAATTTGGGGTGGATTTTCCGTCGACAAGGCCACACTAACCCGATTCTTTGCCTTCCACTTCATCCTACCCTTCATCGTACTGGCCCTAACTATAACACACCTACTCTTCCTACACGAAACAGGATCAAACAACCCGCTAGGCATCCCATCAGACTCCGACAAAATTCCATTCCACCCGTACTACACCATAAAAGATATCCTAGGCCTGTTCATCCTAATCCTCGCTATACTGACACTAGTACTATTTTACCCCGACCTATTGGGAGACCCAGACAACTACACCCCAGCCAACCCACTTAGCACCCCACCACATATCAAACCAGAATGATACTTCCTATTCGCCTACGCTATCCTACGCTCCATCCCAAATAAACTCGGAGGAGTCTTGGCCCTCATCTCCTCCATCCTAGTATTAGTAATCATCCCAATACTTCATACAGCCAAACAACGAAGCATGATATTCCGACCAATCAGCCAATGTCTATTCTGAATACTAGTAGCCAACCTACTAGTCCTAACCTGAATCGGAGGGCAACCAGTAGAATACCCATTCACCACTATCGGCCAACTAGCGTCAATCTCATATTTCTCCATCATCCTAATCTTAATGCCAACAGCAGGACTAATTGAGAACAACCTAATAAAATGATAACAGTCCTCGTAGTATAACAAATTACACTGGCCTTGTAAACCAGAAATGAAACACATGCTTCCTAGGACACAACAACGTAAATAGTTCAA